TATGGTAATGTTCATCTATTACCAAAAACAAGTCATTTATGGATATTAGCAGGAGGTACGCGCGCATCCAGTATAGTGTCTTTTTCGCTCCACAAGGATCAAGATCAAATGAATGTTCTTTCTTTTTCTGTCGAAGACAGATATATCTCTGAATTCTCAATGACTACTGATCGAGTAAGACATAAATTGTTGGATACTTCTAGTAAAAAAGATAGGGAAATTTTTGACTATTCAATATCTGATCGAATTATATCCAATAGTCATTGGAATTTTATATATCCTTGTATTCTCCAAAAGAATTCTTCTTTTTTGGCGAAAAGGCGAAGAAATAGATTTATCATCCCATTAGAATATGATCAAGAACGAGAGAAAGAACTAATACCCGGTTTTGGTATTTCGATTGAAATACCCATAAATGGTATTTTATGTAGAAATACTATTTTTGCTTTTTTTGATGATCCACAATACATAAGAAGCAATTCAGGAATTACTAAATATGGTACTGCGGAGGTAGATTCAATCGTAAAAAAAGAGGATTTGATTGAGTATCGAGGAGCAAAAGAATTTAGTCTGAAATACCAAATAAAAGTAGATCGGTTTTTTTTCATTCCCGAAGAAGTACATATTTTACCTGGATCCTCATCCATAATGGTCCGTAACAACAGTATGATTAGAGTAGATACACTACTTGCTTTAAATACAAGAAGCCGAATAGGCGGATTAGTCCGAGTGGAGACAAAAAAAAAAAGTATTGAACTTAAAATCTTCTCTGGAGATATTTATTTTCCTGGAGAGACAGATAAGATATCCCGGCACAGTGGCATTTTGATACCACCAGGAACGGGAAAAAAATATTATAAGGATAAGGAAAAATGGAAAAATTGGATCTATGTCCAACGGATCACACCTATCAAGAAAAAATATTTTGTTTCAGTTCGGCCTGTAGTCACATATGAAATATCGGGCGGGATAAATTTAGCAACACTTTTCCCTCAGGATCTCTTGCAGGAAAAGGATAATGTCCAACTTAGAGTTGTTAATTATATCCTTTATGGATATGGCAAGTCAATTCGAGGAATTTCTCACACAAGTATTCAATTAGTTCGGACTTGTTTAGTATTAAATTTGTACAAAAAACAAAATGGTTCGGTCCATGCTTCCTTTGTTGAGGTAAGAGCAAATGCTCTAATTCGTGATTTCATCAGAATTGAGTTAGCCAAGTCCGCTATTTCGTATAGTGAAAAAAGGTATGATACGGCGGGTTCAGGATTGATTCCAAATAAGGAATTAGATCGCACCAATATTAATCCTTTTCATTCCAAATGGAAGATTCAATCACTTGCCAAACATCGAGGAACTGTTGGTACGTTGTTGAGTCGAAATAAGGAATGCCAATCTTTGATGATTTTATCATCATCCAATTGTTTTCAAATTGGTCTATTCAAAGGTTTGAAATATAACAATGGTACAAAAGAATTGAATTCCATAATTCAAATTAGAGATTTGTTGGGTCCCCTGGGTACTATTGTACCTAAAATAGCGAATTTTTATTCATCTTATAATTTATTAACTCATAATCGGATCTTGTTAAATAAATATTTGCTACTTACCAATTTGAAACAGACTTTCCGAGTACTTCAAGTATTTAACTACTACTACTGTTTAATGGATGAAAATAGTAGGGTTTATAATCCGGATCCATACCGTAATATCATTTTGAATCCATTCCATTTGAATTGGTGTTTTCTCCATCACGATTCTTGTGAGGAGACACCTACAATAATTCGCCTTGGACAATTTCTTTGTGAAAATATATGTTTATTCAAATACGGGCCACACATAAAAAAATCCGGGCAAATTGTAATTGTTCATGTTGATTTTTTAGTTATAAGATCCTCTAAGCCCTATTTGGCTACTCCGGGAGCAACTGTTCATGGCCAGTATGGAAAAATACTTTATGAAGGAGAGCCATTAGTTACATTTATATATGAAAAATCGAGATCCGGTGACATAACGCAGGGTCTTCCAAAAGTGGAACAAGTCTTAGAAGTGCGTTCGATTGAATCAATATCGATGAACCTCGAAAAGAGAGTTGAAAGTTGGAATAAACGTATACCAAGAATTCTTGGAATCCCCTGGGGATTCTTGGTTGGAGCTGAGCTAACCACCATCCAAAGTCATATCTCTTTAGTTAATAAAATCCAAAAGGTTTATCGATCTCAGGGGGTACAGATCCATAATAGACATATAGAGATTATTGTACGTCAAATAACATCAAAAGTGTTGGTTTCAGAAGACGGAATGTCTAATGTTTTTTTACCTGGAGAATTAATCGGATTCTTGCGGGCGGAACGAGCGGGGCGTGCTTTGGGCGAAGCGATCAGTTATCGGGCAATCTTATTGGGAATAACGAGAACATCTCTGAATACTCAAAGTTTCATATCTGAAGCGAGTTTTCAAGAAACCGCTCGAGTTTTAGCAAAAGCTGCTTTACGAGGTCGTATTGATTGGTTAAAAGGCCTAAAAGAAAACGTTGTTCTGGGGGGGATTATCCCCGTTGGTACCGGATTCAAAAAATTAGTGCACCATTCAAGGCAAGGCAAAAACATTGATTTGGAAATAAAAAGAAAGAATCTATTTGAGTCAGAAATGAGAGATATTTTATTATACCATAGAGAATTTTTTTGTTCTTGTGCCCAAAACAATTTTCACGAGAGATCAGAACAATTATTTATGCGATTTAATGATTCCTAAGAAAAAAGAATGAATCTCTTCTTTTTTCTTTAACTATCTGGAACTGTCTGTCCGATTATTGATTTAATAATCGATAAGTAATTAAAGGAAATTCACGGTTTGGACCGTGTATCTACGTTCAATCCGCAGTATAAAGTTCCGTCGGAACAATTATTATTTATTTTAAGGTACCTTGTCTCTTTGTAAAAAAAGGAAGTGTGGGGAAAAATGACAAAAAGATATTGGAACATCAATTTGGAAGAGATGATGGAGGCGGGAGTTCATTTTGGTCATGGTACTAGGAAATGGAATCCTAGAATGGCCCCTTACATTTCTGCTAAACGTAAAGGTATTCATATTACAAATCTTATGATAACTGCTCGTTTTTTATCAGAAGCCTGTGATTTAGTTTTTGATGCAGCAAGTGGGGGAAAAAACTTTTTAATCGTCGGTACAAAAAATAAAGCAGCGGGTTCAGTAGCATCAGCAGCAATAGGGGCTCGGTGTCATTATGTTAATAAAAAATGGCTCGGTGGTATGTCAACGAATTGGTACACTACGGAAACGAGACTTCATAAGTTCAGGGACTTAAGAGCAGAACAAAAGATGGGGAAATTCAATCGTCTCCCCAAAAGAGATGCAGCAATGTTCAAGAGAAAATTATCTACCTTGCAAACATATCTGGGTGGGATCAAATATATGACGGGGTTGCCTGATATTGTAATCATTCTTGATCAACAAGAAGAATATACGGCTCTTCGAGAATGTGTCATTTTGGGGATTCCGACCATTTGTTTAATCGATACAAATTGTGATCCGGATCTCGCAGATATTTCGATTCCGGCCAACGACGATGCTATAGCTTCAATCCGATTTATTCTTAACAAATTAGTATTCGCAATCTGCGAGGGTCGTTCTAGCTATATGAGAAATCGTTGATTATGATTAAGAATAATAAGATTCATTAATTATTTGGAAACTCGATCGATTTATTGGATCGGTTACTATTCTTTTCTTTCATTTTTAAAAGAGATAAAGATCAAAATTTATGGGTATATTGATATTATGCCCTGTGATTTATCGGTATCCCAAATATTAAATATAGGATTAATGATTAAAGTAGGTGAGTTGATAAAGAGATGGTTGAATCAAAATAATTTATTTTTTAAGTTCGATTTCTGTTAGAGGACAATATGAACGTTATACCATGTTCCATTAAAACACTCAAGGGGTTATACGATATATCAGGTGTAGAGGTAGGCCAACATTTATATTGGCAAATAGGGGGTTTACAAATCCATGCCCAGGTACTTATCACTTCTTGGGTCGTAATTGCTATCTTATTAGGTTCGGTCGTCATAGCTGTACGGAATCCACAAACCATTCCGACCGACGGTCAGAATTTCTTCGAATATGTCCTTGAATTTATTCGAGACTTGAGCAAAACTCAGATCGGAGAAGAATATGGTCCTTGGGTTCCCTTTATAGGAACTATGTTCCTATTTATTTTTGTTTCTAACTGGTCAGGTGCTCTTTTACCATGGAAAATCATACAGTTACCTCACGGGGAGTTAGCTGCACCTACGAATGATATAAATACTACTGTTGCTTTAGCTTTACCCACGTCAGTGGCATATTTTTATGCAGGTCTTACCAAAAAAGGATTGGGTTATTTCGGGAAATACATTCAACCAACTCCAATACTTTTACCAATTAACATCCTAGAAGATTTTACAAAACCTTTATCTCTTAGTTTTCGACTTTTCGGAAATATATTGGCTGATGAATTAGTAGTTGTTGTTCTTGTTTCTTTAGTACCTTCAGTAGTTCCTATACCTGTTATGTTTCTTGGATTATTTACAAGCGGTATTCAAGCTCTTATTTTTGCAACTTTAGCCGCGGCTTATATAGGCGAATCCATGGAGGGTCATCATTGACTCGCTTTTGAAATAGTCTTTGTTTAAGCTTATCCTAATTCATGCATGGTTAGTTCAAAAGAATCACTTAGTTATGGAACATAATAGATACCAAATACATATCTATGACCTAGCTAGTGTCGTAGGAGTAAAAGGATAGTGCGGAATTGTAAAAGGGGGATCAAACTAGATATATGTAATGTCTATAAGTCCAGTTCCTGCGTATGTTTCGAAGAATTAAAATTCTTTTAGAGTCCGATTCAATAGAAATATAAAATACGGGTGGTTTACGTTATGGAAGAAACAAATGTATATGTGATATTAGCTATTCACTAGTTATTATAGGGTATACCTAATCCCTACGAATATACATATAATTAATGTATAATTAATATACACATAGAAGATTCATATTATATTTTTTCCTAGTATATTGTTTTTTCCAGCCCACCCCCTTTAGATGGATACCCATATCCCATATAAGTCCTTCTTTTTTGTCTGTGATTGTGAATTGAATGAAAAACGGATGAACTCGCAGATAGAGAAGAGTAAAAAATGAAGAATTGAAAGAGAGAATGGTTTGAAACAAAAAGATGCAATAACTAGAACCATACGCATATGATTAAAAAAAATTCCATCATGAGTAGAAACTCAAAGAAAAACGAGATATCTTAGTTACTTCGATCCCATAGATCTTAGTGATAAAAAGTAAGTAATAATTCATTGGTTAAAAATGGGTTGATTGTGTCATTAACCATTTCTTTTTTTTTTTTACGAGGAACTCACTATGAATCCAATAATTTCTGCCGCTTCCGTTATTGCTGCTGGATTGGCCGTAGGGCTTGCTTCTATTGGACCTGGGGTTGGTCAAGGTACTGCTGCAGGCCAAGCTGTAGAAGGTATTGCGAGACAACCAGAAGCAGAGGGTAAAATACGAGGTACTTTATTGCTTAGTCTAGCTTTTATGGAAGCTTTAACTATTTACGGATTGGTTGTTGCATTAGCGCTTTTATTTGCGAATCCTTTTGTTTAATTTCATCCTAGAAATGTTAAAAAAGTACGTATTTTTTTATTATTAACTCAGACTTGCCGTTTGTTTCCTCGAATTAGATCAACACTTTACTCCTACAATTCAATTACTTATTTGTTGAGACAATGCCCCCGACTTATTTGAGGATGAGCAATTAGCGGATCCGCCCGCTTTCTTCCTTCCCGCTCTTAGTTAGTACAATTAAAACTTTTTTTAGGAGGCGTTTTGACAAATTAGATATTTCGCAATTGACGCGATACCTAGGACCTAACCTAATAACTTTTTATTGTAAACTAAAAAAAAATTAAATTTCTCAAATTCAATTAATGTATTCAATTTATTCCCATAAAGAAAAGAAAATTTTTAAAATGAATAAAAATGAATTGATCAAAGAAGGGCGAGCGAGGTGATACAAAAAGAACTCTGTTCTTTGTTAGTCTTATCTATAAGAAAGAGGAGAGCATATGAAAAATGTAACCGATTTTTTTGTTTCTTTTGTCTATTGGCCATCCGCCGGGAGTTTCAGATTTAATACTGATATTTTAGCAACAAATACAATAAATCTAACTGTAGTGCTTGGCGTATTGATTTTTTTTGGAAAGGGAGTGTGTACGAGTTGTATATTTCAAAAATATAGGTTGGATCCAACCAGCCGCACTTTATTTATGTTACTTTACCTTTTCTAGTATAGGAAAAATAGTAAAGAAAGGTGCACTATCTCGACGAATTACTTCTGAATAAATTCATAAATCATATGTAAGAACCACAGCATTTCGTGACTCATTGGTAAATCCACTTTGATTCTCTATCAACCAATAATGTGAGACCATTGACATGGTTAAAGCTAAACTGTTTGAAGTCCAGGCATAACACGGTACTCTTTCTACCACTACGTTAGTACCAAAATAAAACGGTTTCAAAATAATAGTCAGTAATTCATCTGATATAGAACACTCATATTGATAAAATTATTTGAAACCATTTACTATAGAATGGGCGCTTTGCCCTTTTTTATTCAATGCCGAAGCGACGACCTATGTATAAAAGGGGGAATTTTTGGATTTATTTGAAGACTTGAAGAAAAGGGGAAATAAAATCTATATAAATAGAAATTAAATAAAAAACAAATAAAGAAACAACTTTGCTGACAATTATAGATAGATTTTTTGTCTGGTCAGAAGAGCCCTCCTAATATTCTGGTCTTATATCAGTTTCAATATCTTTGAATATGAGCAGAAAAGAGAGGGCAGGCTCATTACATTAAATGATATGGGAATGTCCATAAAATAAATAATTGAGCGTGAGAGCCAAATGAATTGAAAGATTCATGTTTGGTTCGGGAAGAGATCATGGAAATTTTGAAATGAATAGTAAGATAATCTACTTTCATTAAATGATTTATTAGATAATCGAAAACAGAGGATCTTGAATACTATTCAAAATTCGGAAGAATTACGTAAAGGGTCCATTGAGCAGCTTGAAAGAGCCCGGGCTCGATTACGAAAGGCGGAAATTGAAGCAGATGAGTATCGAAGGAATGGATATTCCGAGATAGAACTCGAAAAAGTAAATTTAATTAATGCCACTTGTGATAGTTTGGAACGATTAGAAACTTTCAAAAATGAAACCCTTAATTTTGAACAACAAAGATCGATTAATCAGGTCCGGCAACAAGTTTTCCAACAAGCCTTACAAGGGGCTCTAGGAACTCTAAATAGTTGTTTGAATAATGAGTTACATTTCCGTACGATCCGTGCAAATATTGGCACCCTTGGGGCCATGGAAGAAATAACTGATTAGTCCTCCTACTTTTTACTTTTA